TACTTGATGCTGATATGAATTATAGGATTAACTAAGGTCATCGGTCTAATGAAATAAAAACTCTTGAATTTAGTTAGTTTCTTTCAACGCATTAACTACTTCATTATGGGATTGATTGTTTTCCATTTCAATCAAAACGATTTCTTAGTAAACGTTAGAATATTATAGATCTAAAATGAACTTTTTTTATCGAGAAAGGGTAAAAAACGACTGAGATATTTTTTTATCAAATCACGTATCCTTTAACAGATTTATTAGTAATCTCATTCGAATTTTAAAATTGAATTTAGGTGTATTCTTTTCTCGAGTTTGACTAAAAAAAGACTCAAGTTTTTTATTAGGGAAAAGTTTACAATCCTTTGAGGTATTTTATTACGTGTAAATAAAGTCTAGAATGACGAAAATCAAGGTCTTTTAGGTTCTTTCTTTATTTTATTAAATTTTATTAAATCATTAAGTTTCATTTCTATGACCTAGCAGATTCTAAAGATATAAATTTGAGAGATAAAGAACGAGAACTAAGAGTTCCAAACCAAAAATTTTTGGTTTGACAAATATTGTATGGAATCAAAATTTTATTATTTCGAGTAATTTTTGATCCAATTTAACGGATCTTTCACATATCTATATTTCTTTTTTATAATTTATAAAGAGAATATTATTTATAGAAAAAATAGATAATCAATAAGAAATAATAATCAATAAGAAATAATAATTTGTTTTGAATAATAGATGTCTTTCACATCCAACTATAACAATGATTTTCAAATGGCAGTTCCAAAAAAACGTACTTCTATATCAAAAAAGCGTATTCGTAAAAATATTTGGAAAAGGAAAGGATATTGGGCGGCGTTAAAAGCTTTGTCATTAGGGAAATCTCTTTCTACTGGGAATTCAAAAAGTTTTTTTGTACGACAAACAAATAAGTCCTAAAATATTGGAATAAGCGGAATGGATTTGACTCAAAAATTTGGCTCAATACTTTTTTAATATGAAATTAACAATTGGCAGTCCCTATTCTAATCAATATGAAATAGACCAGGTTTCCATCTTATAAGATGTCTAAAAAAAAGAATTCTTCTGTTTTCTGAATTCTAAAAAAAAAAAGAATAAATAAAAAAATACAAGATTTTTTATTTCTTTGTAGTATATTTTCACTAATATTTTTGTGGTGGGGAGTCTTATTTTCCCCATCGACCTTTACAATAATGAACAATTTTTCTCTTTCTCGGGAAGGGCAGATATAATATTTTTAGTTCAAATTAATGGATTGTTGAAACTAATGGATTACATGGTAAAAAATTTTGGATAACTTTATGACTTCTTAATTTCTAATTTTTTATAATTTTTAGTAATTTAATTACTATATGAAAATGAAATGGATTTACCATATATCTCCAATTTTGAGCCCAATTCCAATTAATAAAAGAACTTCATTGTGGAGATATTATGTATAACTAATCTGTCAATGTACAAATAATGTGTCAATTTGAACTAATTCAAAATAACCTATTTTGGATTCATTGAGAAAATTTATTTTTTGTTTGAAATTTATGAAATCAGATAAACGAGAAATAATGAAGTATCAATAAAAGTAAAAAATGAAAACAGTTTTTTTATTCTATCGAGAGAATAATCTACTTACAAAAGTTGGATTTTAGAATAGGATAAACTACGTCAAAGCCCTAAGATAAATAAACCGGACACCCTAATAAATGAAACTAATGAACCTTCAAATTGACTTTTGAACTCATTTTTTTTATCAATTTGAGTGTTGACTAAAAAACTTATTTGATTGAATTGACTTGTTCAATATCGACGATTGAATATAAATAGGCTATTATTAGTTCGAGTAAGCCGCTATGGTGAAATCGGTAGACACGCTGCTCTTAGGAAGCAGTGCTAGAGCATCTCGGTTCGAGTCCGAGTGGCGGCATGACATCTTCTAAAAGATATCCAATAGATCCTATAATAAAAATAAATTAAATTCCCGATTTCTAATTCTTAATTAATATTAATTTAGGGGATTCCCTCCCTTTTTTTCATTTTTATGATATTTTCAACTTTAGAGCATATATTCACTCATATTTCCTTTTCGATTGTTTCAATTGTAATTATAATTCATTTGATAACCTTATTGGGCAATGAAATCATAAAACCATATGATTCGTCAGAAAAGGGGATGATAGTTACTTTTTTATGTCTAACAGGATTATTAATCACTCGTTGGATTTATTCGGGCCATTTCCCACTAAGTGATTTATATGAATCATTAATCTTTCTTTCATGGAGTTTCTCCCTTATTCATATAGTCCCTTATTTCAAAATAAGAAAAAATTATTTAACCGAAATAACTGCCTCAAGTACTATTTTTACCCAAGGCTTTGCTACTTCGGGTCTTTTAACTGAAATACGTAAACCCACAATATTAGTACCTGCTCTACAATCGGAGTGGTTAATAATGCACGTAAGTATGATGATATTGAGCTATGCGGCTCTT